TATGCATGAAGATAATCAATTCGGTCGTTGTGGTCGGACTTTATTATGGATTTCTGACCACATTCTCCATAGGGCCCTCTTATCTCTTCCTTCTCCGAACTCAGGTTATGGAAGAAGGAGAAGAAGGAATCGAGAAGAAGGTATCAGCAACAACAGGTTTTATTATGGGACAGCTCATGATGTTCATATCGATCTATTATACGCCCCTGCATCTAGCATTGGGTAGACCTCATACAATAACTGTCCTAGCTCTACCCTATCTTTTGTTTCATTTCTTCTGGAACAATCACAAACACTTTTTTGATTATGGATCGACTAGCAGAAATTCAATGCGTAATCTCAGCATTCAATGTGTATTCCTGAATAATCTCATTTTTCAATTATTCAACTATTTCATTTTACCAAGTTCAATGTTAGCCCGATTAGTCAACATTTATATGTTTCGATGCAACAACAAGATGCTATTTGTAACAAGTAGTTTTGTTGGTTGGTTAATTGGTCACATTTTATTCATGAAATGGGTTGGATTGGTATTAGTCTGGATACAGCAAAATAATTCTATTAGATCTAATAAGTACCTTGTGTCAGAATTGAGAAATTCTATGGCTCGAATCTTTAGTATTCTCTTCTTTATTACCTGTGTCTACTATTTAGGCAGAATGCCGTCACCTATTTTTACTAAGAAACTGAACGAAACTCCAGAAACGAAAGAAAGTGAGGAAGAAACAGATGTAGAAATAGAAAAAACTTCCGAAACGAAGGAGACTAAACAGGAAGAAGAGGGATTCACCGAAGAAGATCCTTCTCCTTCCCTTTTTTCGGAAGAAAAGGAGGATCCGGACAAAATCAAAATTGATGAAATGGGAAAGATCCGAGTGAATGGAAAGGACAAAACAAAGGATGAATTTCACTTGCACTTAAAAGAAGCATGCTATAAAAATAGCCCGACTTCTTATTCTGGGAATCAAGATATTTCGAAGTTCGAAATACTTAAAGAAGAAAAGAAAAACGTATTCTGGTTTCAAAAACCCCTTCTTTTTCTTCTTTTCGACTATAAACGTTGGAATCGTCCAACACGATATATAAAAAGCAATCGGTTTGAAAATGCGGTAAGAAATGAAATGTCACAATATTTTTTTTATACATGTCAAAATGATGGAAAACAAAGAATTTCTTTTACATATCCACCTAGTTTATCCATTTTCTGGGAAATGATAAAAAGAAAGATTTCTTTGGCTACAACAGAAAAATTCTTATATGATGATGAACTATACAATTATTGGATTTATACGAACGAACAAAAAAAAAACAGCTTAAGCAATGAATTTGCTAATAGAATTACAGTTCTAGACAAAGGACTTTTTTATATAGATGTACTCGAAAAAAAAACTAGATTATGCAATGAAAAAAGTAAAAAGAAAAAGGAATATTGATATATAAAATAAATACCAAAAAATATAAGAAGAGATTCGACCGCCCCCTACATATTTGATACCTTCGCCGACAAAAAAGCTTATAACACCAAAACCATTCGGAATTCCATCAATTATTCGTCTATCAAAAAATGAAACTAGTTCAACCAAACCTCTTAGACCCTTAATTACAAATTTTGCGTAAAAACCATCGATATAACCACGGTTAGCAGACCAATTATATATGATATTTATTAGTTTGTCCCCAAAAATTCTCTTTTGCCCTTTTTTATCAAATAAATTAATTAAGTCAAAATTTTTTAACGATGAATAAGTGGGTTTATAAAAAAAAAAGGCTATAAATATCCCCAAATAAGCTATACTAACTGAAAAAGTTGCATTTATAAAAAATTCATACCAGTCGACAGAAGTCTTGGAATTTGAATCTAAAAGATTTATAGATGGAGTTAACCATTTAGTTAATATATCCAAAGTTATTCCTTCTTGATTGAATGGAATTCCTATGAATCCAATGAAGAAAGTAAGCAGAATCAAAAAAATTAGAGGAAATAACATAGTATTATCAGATTCATGAGGATAGACAGAAATATTCTTATTATCAAAATCAGTAACAGTAATAAAAGATCGCAGCATTTTTCCTAAATTTCTATTAATTTGATATGGTTTTTTCAAAAAAAAAGAAACCCTTTCCTTCTTATTCATTGTTAATAAAGTTAATAAAAGAAATTTTTGATTAATACTTTTCACTCCTTCTTTCCCCCATAAAGATATTGAATAAAAAGAATTACTTTTTTTTCCACTGTAATTTTTTAAAAAAGCGTTTAAATGCCCTTCAAACGTAAGTAAGTAGATTCGAAACATATAAAAAGCGGTTAATCCGGCTGTGAAATAAGCTATTATTCCAAAACCTGGTGAATACATCCAACTATCATTAAGAATTTCATCTTTGGACCAAAAACAAGCAAGAGGCGGAATACCACAAAGCGAAAGTGTACCTATTAAAAAAGAAGTTTTTGTAATTGGTACATGTTTTGTTAACCCTCCCATAAGAACCATATTCTGACTTTTATTGGGAGAATATCCAACAACAGTTTCCATTGAATGAATAAGAGATCCAGATCCTAAAAACAATAATGCTTTTGAATAAGCATGAGTAATCAAATGAAATAAAGCAGCTCGATAAGAACCCATACCTAAAGCTAACATCATATAACCCAACTGAGACATTGTAGAATAAGCTAAACTTCTCTTAATGTCTTTTTGAGCAAGAGCTAAGGTTGCTCCTAGTAGTACTGTTATTATACCTATAAAAGAAATTCCATACATTATGTAAGGTAGAATTAAGAAAAGAGGCAGCAGTCGAGCAACTAAAAAAATTCCTGCGGCGACCATGGTAGCAGCATGGATGAGAGCTGAAATAGGAGTAGGTCCCTCCATAGCATCAGGTAACCATACATGAAGAGGAAATTGGGCCGATTTAGCAACTGCACCGGCAAATAACAAGAAAGCACATAAAATACAAAATAAGGAATTGACCTCGTTATTATTAATTAAAGTTTTGAATATTTCAAACAAATCCCGAAACTCGAAACTACCCGTTATCCAATAAAGACCTAAAATTCCTAATAATAAGCCAAAATCTCCTACACGATTAGTCACAAACGCTTTTTGACAAGCATTTGCAGCAATAGGGCGTGTGAACCAAAAACCGATTAATAGATACGAGCACATTCCAACTAATTCCCAAAAAATATAAATTTGTATTAAATTCGAACTAGTAACTAATCCCAGCATAGAAGTGTTGAAAAAACTCAAATACGCAAAAAATCTCAAATATCCTTGATCATGAGACATATAATTATCACTATAAATAAGAACCAGAATTGCAACAGTAGTTATTAACATTGACATAATAGAAGTAAGTGGATCGATTAAGTAGCCGAATTCTAAAGACAAATCATTATTAATCGTCCAAGACCATAAATATTGATAAATAGAATTATTATTTATTTGTTGAATAGCCAGTTTCATGGAAAAAACCATAACTATACTTAATAACAAAATACTCGAAAAAGCCCATATACGCCGAAGTTTTTTTGTTGCTATCGGAAAAAATAAAAGTCCAGATCCTATTAACAAAGGAACTAGAAGTGGAAAGAAAGGTATAATCCATGCATATTGATATATATATTCCATAATATACTCGAATAGAAAAATTTTATATTAAATTTATTAAAATTATTTTGTTTACCATTCACTGGCTCTTGTCTCTTTTGAAAAAGTAAGTTAATAAACAGAACTTTTTCAAACCTATGAAGTAGGAAACTAAAAGAAATTTCCTTTTTATTTCCATTTAAGTGATTTCAAATATATTATATTAAAAGCGTAAAAAAACACCCAAATTCGACTCAAAAAGACGATGAATAAGAAAATCGACTAAATATCCAGTAAAGTCAATAATGAGAAAAATAAATTAACTATATTTAATTAATTTATTCTGTAGTTTATTCCGAATTATTCCCTCATTTTTCGCAAAATGGTTTAATTGTCTTTCATTCCAAGCAAAAACGGGGAAAAAGTCTATTTTCTTAATTCTTTTTGTCACAATTCTAGAAAAGAATATCTGTTACTTTACTCTCTAGTTTCTATAATATAGAATAAAAAAATGCTTCAAATAGTGAATCTTTTAAACAAATTTATTGGGATAATTTCACTTTGCAAAGAAAAAAAATGTAAGTTTTTCAATTAAGATAAAGGTTGAATTCATCAAATTTTGAATGTGATTTATCACGTGCATCGAAATTTAATCCAACACATCAAAAAGAAACAGGGATATAACTCGAAATTAGTATTCATTAGTTAATTTTAATTAATCTTACTCGATTTCATACGAATTTTTTTCTAGACATTCTAGGCATGAGAATTTTTTTCTCCTAATCCAATTTTTTTTTTCGATTATTTCTATCGAAATATAGAAAATAGATTTCTAGTTCATATTTATAGTTATGCTTTTTGATTTTTTTTAATAAAAAAGCTATCACCTAGAATCTAAATACATAGATAATTAATAGAAAATACGGATTCATTTGAACAATAGATGTCTTTCACATCCAACTATAACACTGAATAATGCATTTTTTCAATTTTAAATGGCAGTTCCAAAAAAGCGTACTTCGATTTACAAAAAGCGTATTCGTAAAAATATTTGGAAAAAAAAGGGATATTGGGCGGCATTAAGAGCTTTTTCGTTAGCAAAATCTCTTTCTACTGGGAATTCGAAAAGTTTTTTTGTACGAAAAATAAATAACCAAACCTTGGAATAATCGAAATCAACCTGGCTAAAAAAATGGTATAAAAAATTCAAAATAATTTCATTTTTCGTGTAGAATAAAAAAAAAAACCGAAAATAAACGATTTAAGTAAGTTTGCATTTATTTGAACTGTAAACTTTTGTAACTTTTTCTTATGATATGGAGAATAAGAAATCTTATGATAACACTAACATAGCACTTTCTGTTTTTTGTTGAAAAACTAGCTATATATATATAATCTATATATTGAAGATTT